AAGTAGGAGAAAACAATTCTTAATTGTTGGTACCAAAAATAAAGCAGCTGATCCAGTAGCGCGGGCTGCAATAAGAGCTCGGTGTCATTATGTTAATAAAAAATGGCTAGGCGGCCTTTTAACGAATTGGTCCACTACAGAAATGAGACTTCAAAAGTTCAGGGACTTGAGAATGGAACAAAAGACAGGGGGAATCCACCGCCTTCCGAAAGGGGATGCGGCTCGATTAAAGAGACAGTTATTTCACTTGCAAACATATTTGGGCGGGATTAAATATATGACAGGGTTACCCGATATTGTAATAATCGTTGATCAGCAAGAAGAATATATGGCTCTTCAAGAATGTATCACTTTGGGAATTCCAACAATTTGTTTAATTGATACAAACTGTGACCCGGATCTCACAGATATTTCGATTCCAGCGAATGATGACGCTATAGCTTCAATCCGATTAATTCTTAACAAATTAGTATTTGCGATTTGTGAAGGGCGTTCTAGCTATATACGAAATCCCTGATTAATAATAAGATAAATAAATTCTTTTTTGAATTCCATAGATTGACGGAATCCGTTACTATTTCTGAATCTCATAAAAGAGATAAAAAACTGGGGATATTATGTGATTAGTTGGTATCTAAAATATACAATTCAAGTGAGCAAGTCGAAAAAAAGACGGTTGAATCAAAATAATTTCTTGTAAAGTTTTCTTTCTTTCAGAGGACAATATGAATGTTCTATCATATTCCATTAACACATTAAAAGGGTTATATGAAATATCTGGTGTGGAAGTAGGCCAGCATTTCTATTGGAAAATAGGCGGTTTCCAAGTCCATGCCCAAGTACTTATTACTTCTTGGGTTGTAATTGTTATCTTATTAGGTTCAGCCATTGTAACTGTTCGGAATCCACAAACCATTCCTACTGACGGTCAGAATTTCTTCGAATATATCCTTGAATTTATTCGAGATGTGAGCAAAACCCAGATTGGAGAGGAATATGGGCCATGGGTTCCCTTTATTGGAACTTTGTTTCTATTTATTTTTGTTTCTAATTGGTCAGGGGCGCTTTTACCTTGGAAAATCATAGAGTTACCTCATGGAGAGTTAGCCGCACCCACGAATGATATAAATACTACCGTTGCTTTAGCTTTACTTACGTCAATAGCATATTTTTATGCGGGCCTTAGCAAAAAAGGATTAGGTTATTTCGGTAAATACATACAACCAACTCCAATCCTTTTACCCATTAACATTTTAGAAGATTTCACAAAACCTTTATCACTTAGCTTTCGACTTTTTGGAAATATATTAGCGGATGAATTAGTAGTTGTTGTTCTTGTTTCTTTAGTACCTTCAGTGGTTCCTATACCTGTCATGTTCCTTGGATTATTTACAAGTGGTATTCAAGCTCTTATTTTTGCAACTTTAGCTGCGGCTTATATAGGTGAATCCATGGAGGGACACCATTGACTAAGTTTCGAAATAGTCTTTTTTAGCTTAGTGTAAGGTAATCTATGCCTTGCTCGAGATAATCTTCTTCGTGAACATAAATATACACATAAATAGACAAAAAAGTCTATAAGATCTAGAAGAATAGTAAAAAAGATTACGATATTAGGGAATTGTAAAAAAAAAATTAGGTTCTATAGAGCGATTCCCATTTCAGTCGGTTTTATTCAATTCAAAGATTGACCAAAAGAAAATATTAATAAAGAATAAATTACATGAACTTAGATCAACCAAAGACTTATATTTCTATGCAATGATTTAGACTAAGAAATTCGCCCATTTAGATTGATTGTATCCATGTGGGATAATGCTAAATTCTAAATTAAATAAAAGGAAGATTAGGGGTTTACAAAAAATGAGATTCAAGAGAAAATGGTTTCGTTAGAAGAGTGGGATCAAACTAGGTATATGTAATATATATAATCGCTATAAGCCAACTTTCCTTTATAGATGTTTCGAAAAATGTTTTTAAAATACGACTGAATCCAAGATACAAATAGTTGGTTTACGTTATGGAAGAAAGACATGTATATGTAATAGTAGGCTAGTTATATATGAGCTAAAAGATATATCTAATCTGTCCTCCTATTATTGAGAATTGGGGTAGGGATTCCAATAAAAGTCCTTCCGTTTCATTTGTAACTGTGAATTCAATTCAATATTGAATTAAAGAAATTCAATCAAGAAAAAGAACGAAGAGTTCGAATTCAAAGAATGGTTCGGAACAAAGAAAGAAATGGAAAAACAAAAAGTTGTATGAATTCTATGAATTCACAAAAACTCTGTGGATAGGAACTATAAAATAGATATCGAAGTAGTTCTGATGATTCAATAATATTACTACTTCAATTGGGAGCTCTTAGTTGCGTTACTTTGACTAGATGAAAATTTTATCGATGGAATAATTAAGTCATAATTTATTGGTTGATTGTATCATTAACCATTTCTTTTTTTTGGTGCGAGGAACTTATCATGAATCCATTGATTTCTGC